CTATAGGAATAAAAAATTCCTTTCCAATTTCATATTTATCAACAACAACTTCTCTTATCATTTATCCCCTTATCATCTATCCCATAGATCTATTACAAATTCATGAATCGTACTATGGATTTTTCTATTTCATTTCAACGGTATAATGATTATTCCATCCCTTTTCTTTCCTCCTTGGATCATAACCAAATCAAAATTTCTCGAGTTATAAGAATCCATAGTAAAATAAAGTCCTTGGTTATTCAACTTAGATGAAATAGTAATAGTTCTGCTCATTTGTATACTACGAAATTTATATGAAATTCAATCTGATTCAAAAGTCTCCTATCTCTCTTTGTCCGAAAAGAATACAATTTGAGCGGAAGGTACATATCTTTTTAGTTAGAATTTTTATTTTTTTATGTTATTCTGTAATGTACAGTTCCTTTGTTTGTGGGATCGTTTTCCCCGAGCCGAGGGGGTAATGAGAAGAATTATAGAATGGATTGCTAATTATGCCTAGATCTCGGATAAATGGAAATTTTATTGATAAGACCTCTTCGATTATAGCCAATATTTTATTACGAATAATTCCGACAACTTCAGGAGAAAAAAAGGCATTTACCTATTATAGAGATGGTGTGATTTGATTCTTTTTTCTTGTTTTTTTTTTTTTTTAGCCCTCATTTCATTCTTACGAGAAAAGACGTGGTTCGGAATAGAAAGAACCCAATTTTTGAAATAAAGTTACGCTTAGTGAAGGTAAAGTTTGGAGATAGAACAATTCCTTCTGTCGTGTATCCTCGATTGATCCAGCCTCAGATACTTTAATTTACTTTAAATATCGATTTTAGTATTGAACAAAAGGTTACACCTATAGGTTCTGTATTGCGGGGCAATCCTACTCCAATAGTACCAATAGGCGGCATAGGGGAAGAAGCACTACACTAGGAATCAACAACACGAAAACTTTGTTATTTTGTTATAAATTGCTCTTTTCCTTATCGGTATCGGGCCTAACAAGAATGGTTGGGACAACAAACATCCATCTCGTTCGTACTTTGGATACCCGTATAACCATCAAAGATCGTTGAAGTGACTAATTCCTGGAAATAGTAGGCGTTGAGGACAAAGAAATCGTTGGAGTTACCATGTCTATCTAGCACTAATATGATTGGTGTTAAGAAAAAAAACCTCTTGCGGGAAGGCTGGCTAGAGATTTCTTGTAAAAATACCAGCTCCTGTCAGTTCATAATAAGAATAGGGAATTTTGGATTCCATGGATTATTCCCCTTAGTACTATGCACAGAAGGGAGGAGCCGTATGAGATGAAAATCTCACGTACGGTTCTGGAGCGGAGATTTTTTGAATAAAATGAACGACCGTAACGGATGTCGGCTCAATCCGAAGGAAATTATGCGGAAGCTTTACAGAATTATTATGAAGCTACGCGACCAGAAATTGATCCCTATGATCGAAGTTATATACTCTATAACATAGGCCTTATACACACAAGCAACGGGGAGCATACAAAGGCTTTGGAATATTATTTCCGGGCACTAGAACGAAACCCATTCTTACCACAAGCTTTTAATAATATGGCCGTGATCTGTCATTACGTGCGACTATCTCCACTATAGAAAGAAGGAAAAAAAGATCAAATTGGCTAGTCAATACTAGAAAAAAATAGGCTTTCTACATATGCATCGTCCAAAGCAACGATTTTTATCAGCTGTAGCAAGGAAAGAAACTTCATGATAACAAAAAAAAGGAAGAAAATAAGTACGGCCTACATATTATACTCTATGGATAAAGGATCGAATTGATAAAGAAAGCACCGTAAAGATCAATTAGCGAGCTTTTGGGTTCGATACAATTAAGAACTGCTTACTTATGTCACGATATGGGATATAAAGTTAGGAATCAACTTATGTAATAGAGTCGATCCACTAAAGTATTGAGCAGCGGTGTAGCATCAGATCCCAAAGATAGTAAGTTCTTTTTTCTTATGGAAGAAAGTCTTTTTCAAAGATTCTATATAAATAAATTTCATATATGAAACCGAGATAGTTACCTTTCAGAAAATTATAACGATATAGGGGATATCTATGCTTCATTTTTCTGAAGGTGGGAGAAAAGCTAAAACTAATTAATTATTGATCAAAATTAGAATTTGAAACTTATGTAATTAACTTCTTCTGGTTAACCCAAGAAAAATGGGATAGATTTATCATAAATCTAATTCAGTTAGCATAGGGTAAATTCAAAGGAGACCGCAAAAAGAATTGATTGTTGAGCCGTATGAGGTAGGAAACTCTCAAGTACGGTTCTAAGGGAAGGAATTGACCCACCTATCCCAACCGGGGAGAACAGGCCATTCTGCAGGGTGATTCTGAAATTGCGGAGGCTTGGTCCGATCAAGCTGCTGAGTATTGGAAACAAGCTATAGCGCTTACTCCAGGTAATTATATTGAAGCACATAATTGGTTGAAGATCACGAGGCGTTTCGAATAAAAAAAAA